ACGAGGACAAGGTAGAAACGGATTCTCAAATTCGTTTAAGAAAATACAAGTTTCTGGTGATTTTTGATGATAGCGAAGATCTTAATGAGCCTGATCCATTAGGCGAAATGATTTGGATACGTTATTTACCATATTCGGATTTTCGTCGAAGTATAATAAAAGGTTCTATGCGTGCCCAAAGGCGTAAAATGGTTATTTACCAACTCTATCAACCAAAGCCACATTCCCCTCTTTTTGTGGACAGAATAGACAGACGCCTTTTGGCTTTGTTTGGCAAAATGGGCAGACCCCTTTTTTATCTTTTGGCCATACTAGACAGACGCCTTTTGGCTTCTGATATTCGCCTTTTGTCTTTTGATATTTTCGGACGGATGAAAGGAATTTTTCAAAATTTGATGGGTAAAAAAAGAAAAGAATTACAAATCTCTGATTATACAAAAGAAAGAAAAAAAGTTGAAAAATACCAAGACGCAGAAAGACTACGACTAGAAATAGCAGAAACTTGGGATAACATTTCATATGCTCAAGCAGTAAGAGGTTTTTTCTTAGTAGGCCAATCAATTTTTCGAAAATATATTCGATTACCTTCATTAATAATAGCTAAGAATATTGCGCGTATTTTATTATTTCAAGTTCCCGAATGGTCCGAAGACTTCAAGGATTGGAATCGAGAAATACATATTAAATGCACTTATAATGGTGTTGAATTATCCGAGAAAGAATTTCCAAAAAACTGGTTAACAGACGGTATGCAGATAAAAATCTTATTTCCTTTTTACCTGAAACCTTGGCACCGATCTAAGTTAAAACCCTCGAAAACACAGAAAGCGCAAAAAAATGATTTTTGTTTTTTAACAGTTGCTGGACTGGAAACTGACCGTCCTTTCGGTATCCCTCGAAAACGAAAAGGGCCCTCGTTTTTTGGACCTATTTTTAAAGAACTGAAAAAAAAAGTGAAAAAATTATTAAAAAATAAGTCTTTTATAGTTTTTAATGTTTTTAAAGAACGAGCAAAATTTCTTCGAAAGGTGTCAAAAGAAATAATAAAAAAATGGAGCATCAAAAACTACGAATTGGGTGAAACTAAAACCGGCGATTCTATAATGAATAATCAGATGATTCGTGAATCACCTATTCAAATTCGATATACAGAATGCACAAATTTTTCACCGACAGAAAAAAAAATGAAAGATCTGACTGAGAGAACAAGCACAATCAACAATAAACTAGAAAGAATTCTAAATGAGAAGAAAAATGGATTTCTAACTCAAGAAAAAAATATTAATTCTAATAAAAAATTAGAATCATTAAAAAGATTTTCTCAAATATTAAAAAGAAGAAATACTCGATTAATCCGTAAATTTTCTTTTTTTATCAAATTTTTCATGGAAAAAATATACATAGATTTTTTTCTATGTATCATTAATATTGCAAGAACCAATGCACAACTTTTTATTGAATCAAGAAAAAAAATTATCGAAAAATCCATTTCCAATAAGAAAGAAACTGAAAAAAGAATTAAGAAAAGAAATAAAAAAAAAATTCACTTTATTTTAACTAAAAAAAATTCCCTTGATAATATTCAAAATACGAATTCAACCACTTTTTCTAACTCCTTCTCGCAAGCATATGTATTTTACAAAATATCGCAAACTCGAGTTATTAACTTCTATAAATTCAAGCCTATCCTTCAATATCATGAAACATCTCTTTTTCTTAAAAATGAAATAAAGGATTTTTTTCGGAAAGAGGGAATATTTCATTCTGGATTGAGACATAAAGACTTTTGGCATTCTGAAAGGAATCAATGGAAAAACTGGTTAAGGGGGCATTATCAATATGATTTATCTCAGATTAGCTGGCTTAAATTAGTACCAGAAAAATGGCGAAATAAAGTCAATCAACACTGTATGACTCAAAAAAACGATTTTAACAAATGGGACTCATATGAAAAAGAAAGATTCATTCATGATGAAAAACAAAATGATTTCGAACCTGATTCATTACTGAATCAAGAATATAAAAAATCATCTAATTTTAAAAAACATCATAGACATGATTTTTTCTCATATAAATCTATTAATTATGAAGAGAAGAAAGACTCATATATTTATAGATCACCATTACAAATAAATAGTAAAGAAGAGATTTTTGATAATTACAAGATAGATAGACGCAAATTTTTTGATATGTCAGGTGGGCTACCTATTTATAATTATCTAGGAGAAAATGATATTATGGCTGAGGAGAAATTTCCAGATAGAAAATTTTGTAAGATTGATTTTTGCCTTAGAAATAATAAGGTCGAGCTTTATTACTGGCTCAATACCGGCACCAAGAATAAAAAAATTAAGAGAGGTCCTTTTTATTTATCAATTTCTAAAAATCAAAAAATCAACCGATTCAAAAAAAAAAGACCCTTCTTTGATTGGATGGGAATGAATGAAGAAATAGTAAATCGTCTTATATTGAATCCAGAACTAGAACTTTGGTTCTTCCCAGAATTTGTGCCACTATATAATGCATATAAGATTAAACCGGGGATCATACCAATAAAATTACTTCTTTCCAACTTTAATGGAAATGAAAGCATTAATCAAAACATTACTGAAAGGAACCCTTTGATAGAATCAAATGAAAAAAGAATTCTTAGATTCGAGAATGGAAATCAAGAAGAAAAAGATCTTCTAGACCAAGGGGAAGGGGATCCTCTATCAGATGAAAATGGAGGTAGATCAGACAAAAAAAAACGTAGAAAAAAAAAGCCCGACACGAGCCCCGAAGTCATGGAGCTTTATTACTTCCTACAAGGGTATTTGCATTTTCAATTTAGGAGGGAAAGGGTAAATAAAAAAATGATCGATAATATTAAAGTCTATTGTTTCCTGATTAGATTGAGAAATCCAAAGAACGTTGCTATATCCTATCTTAAACGGGGAGCACTGACTGTGGATATTTGGACTATAAATAGGCGCACTCTTAAAGAATTAAGTACAGGCGGGGTATTGATTCTCGAACCGGCTTATCTGTCTATAAAAAACGATGGACAATTGATTCTATATCAAACCATAGGTCTTTTTTTGGTTCATAAGAATAAATACCAAAGGAATCCACAATATCTAGAATATGTTGATAAGAATCAAATTGATGAATCCATTTTAAGACATCAAAAAATGACTAAAAATAGAGACAAAAATCATTATGATTTCTTTGTTCCTGAAACTATTTTATCCCCTAAAGGCCGTAGAGAATTGCGAATTCTATATTTTTTAAAAAAAAGCGAGATAAATGATCTACATAGAAATCCAGTATTTTGCAATCAGGTAAAAAACTGTGGTCAAGTTTTAAATAGAGGCAAATATCTCGGTATCGAGAAAAAGAAACTAATTAAAATGAAGTTCTTTCTTTGGCCCAATTATCGACTAGAAGATTTAGCTTGTATGAATCGATATTGGTTTAATACTAATAATGGCAGTCGTTTCAGTATCCTCAGGATACATATGTATCCACCACGGTTGACAATTTGGTAGTTACAAGTCCATTTACATTAATTTTGCCATATATACATATATTATTAGGTAATATGTCGGCTATATGAAAACAAATAGATAGACGCGAGGATTGTCTTACATTCCATCTTGAAAGAGGATACTAATTTAATGACATACATATTATCAATTAGATCTATAAATGAATGAATAAAATCTTCTTATTTTATTTGTATAGGAATACAAAAAAAAGATAAGAAGATTTTGTTCATTCATTTTTTTTATAAAAAAAGTAGGAAGTTTATAATGAACTTAAGGTCCTTCTGTATATCAAAATGACTAATATTATTATTACTAATCAATCAAATTCACATCAAAAAATTCTAAATTATAAAAGGGGATAAGATTTTGTTTTATGGTAAAAAATTCATTCATCTCAGTTATTTTTCAAGAAAAAAAAGAAGAAAAGCGGGGGTCTGTTGAATTTCAAATAATCTGTTTCACCAATAAGATACGAAGACTTACTTCCCATTTTGAATTGCACAGAAAAGACTATTCATCTCAGAGAGGTCTACGAAAAATTCTGGGAAAACGTCAACGGCTGCTGTCTTACTTATCAAAGAAAAATCGAGTACGCTATAAAGAATTAATTAGTGAGTTGGATATTCGGGAGTCAAAAAATCATTAATTTGAAAATTTTGACTTAGTTTTTTCATTTATTGGATCTTGAGAATTTTGATAAACTTCTTTTCGTTTTCAGCAATTCATGTAAGAATGAATCGAGGAAAAACTTATGAATAGACCAGCTACAGAAACAGACTTTATGATAGTCAATATGGGACCTCACCACCCATCAATGCACGGTGTTCTTCGTCTCATCGTTACCCTAGACGGTGAAAATGTTGTTGACTGCGAACCAATATTAGGTTATTTACACAGAGGAATGGAAAAAATTGCGGAAAACCGAACAATTATACAATTTTTACCTTATGTAACACGTTGGGATTATTTAGCTACTATGTTCACAGAAGCAATAACCGTAAATGGACCAGAACAATTGGGAAATATTCAAGTGCCTAAAAGAGCGAGCTATATCAGAGTCATTATGTTGGAGTTAAGTCGTCTAGCTTCTCATCTGTTATGGCTTGGACCTTTTATGGCGGATATTGGCGCACAGACCCCTTTTTTCTATATTTTCCGAGAAAGAGAATTAGTATATGATCTATTCGAAGCTGCGACCGGGATGAGAATGATGCATAATTATTTTCGTATCGGAGGAATAGCAGCCGATCTGCCTTATGGCTGGATAGATAAATGTTTGGATTTCTGCGATTATTTTTTAACAGGAGTTGTTGAATATCAAAAGCTTATTACGCGAAATCCCATTTTTTTAGAACGAGTTGAAGGAGTAGGCATTATTAGTGGAGAAGAAGCAATAAATTGGGGTTTATCCGGACCGATGCTACGAGCATCTGGAATACAATGGGATCTTCGTAAAGTTGATCATTATGAGTGTTACGACGAATTTGATTGGGAAATCCAGTGGCAAAAAGAAGGAGACTCATTAGCTCGTTATTTAGTCCGAATCAGTGAAATGACGGAATCCATAAAAATAATTCAACAGGCCCTGGAAGGAATTCCAGGGGGTCCCTATGAGAATTTAGAAATCCGATGCTTTGATAGAGAAAGGGATCCAGAATGGAATGATTTTGAATATCGATTCATTAGTAAAAAACCTTCTCCCACATTTGAATTGCCGAAGCAAGAACTTTATGTGAGAGTTGAAGCCCCAAAGGGAGAATTGGGAATTTTTCTAATAGGGGACAAAAGTTGTTTTCCTTGGAGATGGAAAATTCGCCCGCCGGGTTTTATCAATTTGCAAATTCTTCCTCAGTTAGTTAAAGGAATGAAATTGGCTGATATTATGACGATACTAGGTAGCATAGATATCATTATGGGAGAAGTTGATCGTTGAAATGAGAGTTTATACAACAGAAATAGAAGTACAAGATATTAATTCTTTTTCCAGATTGGAATTTTTCAAAGAGGTCTATGGAATCGTATGGATCTTTGTCCCTATTTTGACTCTTGTATTGGGGATCACAATAGGCGTACTGGTAATTGTATGGTTAGAAAGAAAGATATCCGCAGGAATACAACAACGTATTGGGCCTGAATACGCCGGTCCTTTGGGAATTCTTCAAGCTTTAGCAGATGGGACAAAACTGCTTTTCAAAGAGAATCTTTTTCCAGCTAGAGGAAATACCCGTTTATTCAGTATTGGACCATCTATAGCAGTCATATCAATTTTACTAAGTTTTTTAGTAATTCCTTTTAGCTATCAACTTGTTTTAGCTGATCTCAATATCGGTATTTTTTTATGGATTGCCATTTCAAGTATTGCCCCTGTTGGCCTTCTTATGTCAGGATACGGATCAAATAATAAATATTCCTTTTTAGGTGGTTTACGAGCTGCTGCTCAATCGATTAGTTATGAAATACCATTAACTTTATGTGTTTTATCAATATCTCTACGTGCGATTCGTTGAAATACAAACTTTTCTTTCTTTTCCCTATTCATTCTTTTCTTTCGCTCTAGAAAACAAGTTGAACGAATTGAATAGATATTATTTATTATCCTTTTGGTTGATAAAGTAAATTGGATAGTTATATATGAGTGAAAGAAAGCAGCTTATCAATTTGCAGTAAAAAAAATAGAGTCTCATTTCCTATGTACAAGACAAGAGTTAAGTGGAAATAAACATAAGCGGAAGAGGTCCTTTACCCCAAGACTGGTTTTTTAGACAACCCAACTTGAAGCGGGCTCAAAATCAAAAGATCAACCGTATGGCCTTTTCACTATCCTTTGTATGAATTACCTACCATACATGTATTATCAAACGAAACGGGCGATTGAACAAAAAAATGAGTGGATGATTAGGAACACAAAAATGCACAAAGGATTGGTAATGGAGATTATGGAAATTTTCTAAAAAGATATTTCTGCATAACATAACAAGAATACTAATTGGGGCTTTAAATTGGTAGAAATGATAAGGCAGTACTTCCCGCGATTCCGATCCAGAGTATGCTCCTATCCACCCATTAAAGCAATGACTATCAGGAACGAAATAATCCTTTATTTTTTATTTGAGTTTTAGCCCCCTTCTCTTATATCGGTTTTATAAGAAAGAAGAATAGGAACGAAAAACAAACAAGAGAAAAAGAAATCTTTTTTATTCCGTCTTTTTCATATATTTAGCATAGATTTAGAGAGATCTAATTTGTCTCATGATTCATTAGCTAATGGAGCGTCTAATTCCTTTTCGTAATCGAAAATGATGGGTTGAAATAAACTATTTATTGATATTTCTGCAAGGAGTTTTTTATTTAAAGATTAAGTTATTACTCAACAAAGTCAAATTATTAACGGGTGAGATCAATTCGGAAGCGCCTTTATTTATTATTATTTTAGAGTATAGCAGACGGAATTCCATTGGTATAATTTTGGACCCTCAAATAGATTTTGACTCTTTCTATTCTACAACCATAGCAAGCTAAATAGTAAATAATACTGATCTGGTCCTTAGATTTCTTTTTGACCCACGAGGAGCCGTATGAGGCGAAAACCTCATGTACGGTTCTGGAATAGCGGTGGGAACAGTGATGTTATCACCGACTATGATTATCTAACAGTTCAAGTACAGTTGATATAGTTGAGGCGCAGTCAAAATATGGTTTTTGGGGATGGAATTTGTGGCGTCAGCCTATAGGATTTATCGTTTTTCTAATTTCTGCCCTAGCCGAATGCGAGAGATTACCCTTTGATTTACCAGAAGCGGAGGAAGAATTAGTAGCAGGTTATCAAACCGAATATTCGGGTATTAAATTTGGTTTATTTTATGTTGCTTCCTATCTAAATCTATTACTTTCTTCGTTATTTGTAACGGTTCTTTACTTGGGTGGTTGGAATATTTCCATTCCATACATATTTGTTCCTGAGCTATTTGAAATAAATAAAGTGGATGAAATTTTTGGAACTACAATTGGTATCTTTATTACATTAGCTAAAACTTATTTGTTCTTGTTTATTTCTATCACAACAAGATGGACTTTACCTAGGTTAAGAATGGACCAACTTTTAAATCTTGGATGGAAATTTCTTTTACCAATTTCTCTCGGTAATCTATTATTAACAACCTCTTTTCAACTTTTTTCACTGTAAATAACAAACGAATATAATAGACTTGGTTCAAGTTCAAACAAGAGAAAGAAACGAAGATAAAACTATTCATATAGATTCCTGATATGTTCCCTATGGTAACTGGGTTCATGAATTATGGTCAACAAAGAGTACGAGCAGCAAGGTACATTGGTCAAAGTTTCATGATTACCTTATCCCACGCAAATCGTTTGCCTGTAACTATTCAATATCCTTATGAAAAATTAATCACATTGGAGCGTTTCCGCGGCCGAATCCATTTCGAATTTGATAAATGTATTGCTTGTGAAGTATGTGTTCGTGTATGTCCTATAGATCTGCCTGTTGTTGATTGGAAATTTGAAACTGATATTCGAAAAAAACGATTACTTAATTACAGTATTGATTTCGGAATTTGTATATTTTGTGGTAACTGTGTTGAGTATTGTCCAACAAATTGTTTATCGATGACTGAAGAATATGAACTTTCTACTTACGACCGTCACGAGTTGAATTATAATCAAATTGCTTTGGGCCGTTTACCAATATCAGTAATTGATGATTATACAATTCGAACAATTTGGAATTCGCCTCAAAGAAAAACTGAGTAGGTAACCGCCCTATTCTATTAAATAAAGAGAAATTACCAATTCTTAAGGTTCAGTTTTGGTTTCAATTAAAAGAATGAGATAAGGTCTTTCTCTTTGTTTGGCCAATAATGAAAAATTCAACTAGAAATTCATTGGTTGATGAGAATTTCGACTTTTTTATTAAAAATCTATCAATAGAGTCGTAATTATTAGGAACCTATCATAAAATGAAAATCAAAAAAACCTTTATTTTTTTCCCGGTCGGGTCAATAAGATCATGAAAAGCATTTCAATTTATCTCCTATTTTACATATAATGGATTTGCCTGGACCAATACACGATTTTCTTATAGTTTTACTGGGATCGGGTCTTATATTAGGGGGACTGGGAGTAGTATTACTTACCAATCCAATTTATTCTGCCTTTTCGTTGGGATTGGTTCTTGTTTGTATATCCTTATTCTATATTCTTTCAAATTCTCATTTTGTAGCCGCTGCCCAGCTCCTTATTTATGTAGGAGCCATAAATGTTTTAATCATATTTGCTGTCATGTTCATGAATGGTTCAGAATATTACAAGGATTTGAATCTGTCGATCGTTGGGGATGGGGTTACTTCACTGGTTTGTACAAGTATTCTTCTTTCGCTAATTACTACCATTTTCGATACGTCATGGTACGGGATTATTTGGACTACAAGATCAAACCAACTTATAGAACAAGATTTGATAAGTAATAGTCAACAAATTGGAATTCATTTATCAACAGATTTTTTTCTTCCATTTGAACTGATTTCAATAATTCTTTTAGTTGGTTTGATAGGCGCAATTGCTGTGGCTCGTCAGTAATAAATCATTATAACTAGCAACAGCAAACAATCAAAATTTCACTTTCTTCTATGTTATCCCACCTATTTCACAAAAATTCTATTTGAATACTGTTCATGTCTAAAAGGGAGATTCTTTTATTTGATCTATTTTCAATACATTCTTTTGTTCCGTACTTGTTCTATTCTAGTCAATCTCGAATCTGTTGAATTATTGTTCATATTGAAATGAACCGACATTGATAAGGAGTTGGTCAATGATGCTCGAACATGTACTTGTTTTGAGTGCCTATTTATTTTCTATCGGTATTTATGGATTAATCACGAGTCGAAACATGGTTAGGGCTCTTATGTGTCTTGAACTTATATTGAATGCAGTTAATATCAATTTTGTAACATTTTCTGATTTTTTTGATAGTCGCCAGTTAAAGGGAGATATTTTCTCAATTTTTGTTATAGCTATTGCAGCCGCTGAAGCAGCTATTGGATTGGCTATTGTTTCGTCAATTTATCGTAACAGAAAATCAACGCGTATCAATCAATCGACTTTATTGAATAAGTAGGAATAATAATCAAAATTAGAATATCCACCACTTTGAATTAGCATGTAGAATATGGTAGAATCTAGATTCTATTTATGAAAACGTAAGAAATCAAAGTATCTTAGCCACTTCTCATGAGCTGATCCAGAAGTCAATTGATTAGAAAATTTCTGGTAAATCGTTGATTCATCTGGCGTTTAAATATATGATTCATTTACAAGTTTACTAGATCGAAATTTGATAACGTTCAAAAATTCATAGATCCCATGTCACATTCAGTAAAAATTTATGATACATGCATAGGGTGTACCCAATGTGTCCGAGCGTGCCCCACCGATGTGTTAGAAATGATACCTTGGGATGGATGCAAAGCTAAACAAATTGCTTCCGCCCCAAGAACAGAAGATTGTGTTGGTTGTAAGAGATGTGAATCTGCCTGTCCAACGGATTTCTTGAGTGTTCGAGTTTATTTATGGCATGAAACAACTCGAAGTATGGGTCTAGCTTATTGATATGTTCCGTAAAACCCACTTGAATACATTTTGAATACATTTTCTTTTTTTACTGAAAAAACCCGTACTCGAAAAAAAAATCATAAAGATTCTATTTTCGAGCGCGGGTTTTTCTGGTCCAAGTGTATCTTGTCTTTACCACGAATTCTTTTCCTTGGTTAACAATAATTGTAGTTTTGCCAATATCTGCGGGCTCTTTAATTTTCTTTCTTCCTCATAGAGGAAATAAGCTAATTAGGTGGTATACCATTTCTATATCCACCTTAGAACTACTTCTAATGACCTATGTATTTTGTTATCATTTCCAATTGGACGATCCATTAATCCAGCTGGCGGAAGATTATAAATGGATCAATTTTTTTGATTTTTACTGGAGATTGGGAATAGATGGACTTTCTATAGGACCTATTTTACTGACAGGATTTATAACAACTTTAGCTACTTTAGCGGCTTGGCCAGTTACTCGGGATTCCCGACTATTCCATTTCCTGATGTTAGCAATGTACAGTGGTCAAATAGGATCATTTTCTTCTCGAGACCTTTTACTTTTTTTCATCATGTGGGAGTTAGAATTAATTCCTGTTTATCTACTTCTATCTATGTGGGGGGGAAAGAAACGCCTGTATTCAGCTACAAAGTTTATTTTGTACACTGCGGGAGGTTCCATTTTTCTATTAGTAGGGGTTTTGGGTATCGGTTTATATGGTTCTAATGACCCAACATTCAATTTTGAAACATTAGCTAATCAATCGTATCCTCTCGCACTGGAAATAATATTCTATATTGGATTTCTTATTGCTTTTGCTGTCAAATCACCGATTATACCCTTACATACATGGTTACCAGACACCCATGGGGAGGCACATTATAGTACTTGTATGCTTCTAGCCGGAATCTTATTAAAAATGGGAGCATATGGATTAGTTCGGATCAATATGGAATTATTACCCCATGCTCATTCTATATTTTCTCCCTGGTTGATGATAGTAGGCACAATGCAAATAATTTATGCAGCTTCAACATCTCTTGGTCAACGTAATTTAAAAAAAAGAATAGCCAATTCCTCTGTATCTCATATGGGTTTCATAATTATAGGAATTGGCTCTATAACCGATACGGGACTCAACGGAGCCTTTTTACAAATAATATCTCATGGATTTATTGGCGCTGCACTTTTTTTCTTGGCAGGAACGAGTTATGATAGAATACGTCTTGTTTATCTCGACGAAATGGGCGGAATGGCTCTTCCAATTCCAAAAATGTTTACGATGTTCAGTATCTTATCGATGGCTTCTCTTGCATTACCGGGCATGAGTGGTTTTGTTGCAGAATTGATAGTCTTTTTTGGAATAATTAGTAGTCAAAAATCTTTTTTAATGCCAAAAATATTCATTCTTTTTGTAATGGCAAGTGGAATGATATTAACTCCTATTTATTTATTATCTATGTCATGTCAAATGTTCTACGGATACAAGCTATTTAATGCTCCAAACTCCTATTTTTTTGATTCTGGACCAAGAGAGTTATTTGTTTCGATCTCTATCTTTCTACCCGTAATAGGTATTGGTATTTATCCGGATTTCGTTTTCTCACTATCGGGTGAGAAAGTCGAAGCTATTCTAGCTAATTATTTTTATAGATAGGTTTTATGAAAAAAGAAATTCTAGTATCTTTAAAATGATTTTGCAAACGATTTTTCAAATCATTTGCAAAATCAAAAGGATTCCCTTTACAATCCAAAAAAGAAATTCTATTCTAGTATTTTTCTTTTTTTTCTAATGATTTTCAAGATTCCCCTTAGAATCAAAAAAAGAAATTCTAGTATTTTTTTGAAAACCATTTGAAAAGTAAGGGGTGAAAAAAAATCATTTTTTTTCTTAGGGTCATATTCAGCTTTAATAATGGAATAAAATAAGGCGAAAGGCCTCTGTGAGAACCTTTTGAATCACTCCGCTACTTGTACTTGATTCAAAAGATTCTTTTCTTAGCGGTTAAAATGAAGTTTTCTTATGTTATGTATATAGCATGCTGTCCTATGTTTGTATTTGTTATGCTTTTTCATTCAATTTCTTATGTTATGTATTTTTTCATTCAATTCGATGTTAATCGAAATGAACCATAGCTATGTAAACCTATTCCTAATAGATTGACCCCAAAATAGCATATCCAAATTATAAGAAAGCCCGCGGAAGCCACAATTGCAGAATTTACACCTTCCAAATTTTTATTTGTTCGGGTATGTAAATAAATCGCGAATATGGTCCAAGTAATAAATGCCCAAGTTTCCTTGGGATCCCAATTCCAATATGATCCCCATGCCTCATTAGCCCATACTGCTCCCGAAAGAATCCCTATGGTTAAAAAGAGAAACCCGAGACTAATAATACGATAACTCCAATAATCCAATTGTTGAACCAATTGATACCTGTAATAATTTCGAGAATAAATAAAATAAGTGTTTAGTAAAACATTCTTTCTCTCATTCAGGTATTTAATTTCCCCAAAGGAAAATGCCGTATTTAATAAAATATTGCTTTTGCTAAAAATCTTTATGACTTTTCGAAATGTAATGACTAGAAGGGCTACTGATAATAATGATCCACATAAAAGAGCTGCATAGCTGAATACCATCATACTTACGTGCATCATTAACCACTGGGATTGGAGAGCAGGTACTAATAGTGCGGATTGATGCATTTTGGTTAAAAGACCCGAAGTAACAAAGCCTTGGGTAAAAATAGCACTTGATGCGGTTATTGCACTTAAAGCATTTTTATGCTTTTTAAAATGAAAATAGGAAACCATATGAATAACGGAGAAACTCCATGAAAGAAAGATTAATGATTCATATAAATTACTTAAAGGAAAATTCCCCGAATAAATCCAACGAGTGACTAATAATCCTGTTATACAGAAAAGGGTAGCTATCATACCCCTTTCTGATGAATCATATAGTCCTACAACTTCATCGACTAATAAAGTTAAAAAATGAATTGTAATTACAATTGAAACGACCGAAAAGGATATATGAGTTAATATATGTTCTAAAATTGAAAAAATCATAAAATAAAGATTATGAAAAAAGGAGAAGGTTTCTCGATTATTATTATATGAAATGGAAATTTGGAATTTTTTATTTATTATAGTACTTATATTATACCTTTTTTATAAGACGCTATGCCACTACTCGGACTCGAACCGAGATGCTCTAGCACTGCTTCCTAAGAATAGCGTGTCTACCGATTTTATAAGACGCTATGCCGCTACTCGGACTCGAACCGAGATGCTCTAGCACTGCTTCCTAAGAGCAGCGTGTCTACCAATTTCACCATAGCGGCTTGCTCAAAATAATAATAACTCATGTTTTATTCATATTCAACCGTCGAGATTGAATGAAGGGGTCAATCCAATGCAATATTGATTTTGTAGGAAGCTTTCAAATTGATGAATAAAAACTCGTTTAATTTCATTTCAATAGAAGTTGGAGGGTTAAAAAAAGAATCTTTATTATCCTTTTATTTTATTTAATAAATAATTTCTAGTTTCTAAAGTAAAGTAACAAGAACGGAAGTTTTGTAGTTCCTGTTTTACTAAAATCGAACTTTTTCGTTCTAACTAAACTAAATAGTTGTGACTTCCATTCATGAATAGAGCTCAAAACAAAATGTTCTTTATCATTTCCATTTGTTAATAATTCATTTTATTTACATAGAATATGATTTTGATGAATGAATCACTGAATAAAAAAGATGGTTTTGAGTCTCACAATTTAAACATGGCATCTACAGATTTCAAAGGATTTCAAAAAATTTATGTAATTTGCATAGCTTTGGATTGTCGTAAACATGTCTAATGTAAAAAAGTTTTGATTCCTATCATAATAGGGCCATCCTTTAAAAAATGATTTCTAATTTAGAATTCGAAAAAAATGACTTGCTTCATCTTCCCATACAAACATAGGATTTTTTTATCACTTTAAATTAAATTGAGGCATTATTTGTGTATCCACTAAATAGGAAAAGGTCTCTTTCCCAATTGGGTTTATGGGAAGGATATAGAGTAATTCAGAGTAATACTACTTCAGATTCAGAAAGTTACAAAATGCAAATTTCATCAATTGGTTTCAAGAACCCATTGATTTTGACTAAACTAAGGATCTTATATATATATATATCTTCTGCTATAATAATAATAAATACTATATAGATAATAAATACGATATAGAAAATATAGAAAATAGAAATAAAACACTAACAAGTTATTATAACACACAAATAGGCAAATTAATAATATATAATACACAAATAGGAATAGGCGATGGGGAAATAAGAATCCCCCACCCCGAAAAAACAAGAAAAGATGAACTCAACTAATTATTCTTAAATATTAAAACAAAAAGTAGTAAATTACTAAAAAAATCAAGACATAAAATTTTTATTAGAATTTTATTTTATTAGAATTAGATTTTATTAAAAATCAGTAGCCAAAATCATTAGTCAAAAACATCAAGTAATTCACTCAATTTTTGAGTAAAGCTGACTCAGATTATTCCTCCGTAGAAAGAAAACCTTTTGAATCCCCCTCCCCGTAGAAAGAAAAACTTTTTGAATTCCCCATAGAAACAGATTTTGCGAATGAAAAAGCTTTTAACGCTGCCCAATAGGCCTTATTTTTCCAAAGATTTTTACGAATAAGCTTTTTTGCTCTAGAAGTACGCTTTTTTGGAACTGCCATTAGACAAAAAAAGTTCTTTAGTGCTATAGTAGTATGTGAAAGACATTTTTCAAAATGATCTACCTTTTTTTCTTTATTTCAGTATTTATGTATTTTTTTTAATTTCATTTCCTCTATATTTTTATATATTTTTATATACTTTTTGATTAGACTATCAAAATATATTTTCTTTTTTACTAATTTTTTAGTTTCATTTTAATTAATTATATGGAAAAAAATGGAAAGAGGGATCTTGAATAATTTTTTCTAAAAGATAAACATAAATCTCATTTATTGTAATAGACTGTAATAGACGACAATCAATTAAATTAGTTCTGCAATAAAAAATGAAAATGAACTCGTTAATAAAATGAGTATAAATGGAAACTAAGTAGTTTTTTTTTTGATTTTATTGAGTTGAGTCACTAGTGTCAACCTATGATTCATATCAAAATAAAGTACTTTGTTTTGTGGTGTAATTCTTTATTCTTGATCTATATATAGTATAAAAATTATTGTAAGACATAATATAATAATAAAATATGTAATAATTGATATATTCATAACAATCTTACTTACTAAAAACGAAAAACAAAGTAATTTCTTTTTTTTTTTTCACTAGTAAAGTGGTCAAAAGATATGACCACTTTTTTTTATAGGATTTGAATACTTTGTTTTTAATTAGAAATAGTTGAGAAAGATTGAGAATAATTAAAAAGAGAAAATTCTATTTAACCTTGCAATATCTTGATTTTTTTTTTATTTTTTTGCTCCCTTTATTAAGAATAATAGATAAGAGCCGGTGAATCAGAAAGAAAATGAAAAGATTCATTAAGAAAAAAAGTTTTTATGGAGCATACATATAAATATTCATGGATCGTACCTTTCGTTCCACTTACAATTCCTATTTCAATAGGAGTGGGACTTTTGCTTTTTCCGACGGCAACAAAAAATCTTCGGCGTATGTGGGCTTTTCCGAGTATTTTATTATTAAGTATAGTTATGATTTTTTCGGTCGATCTATCTCTTCAACAAATAAATAGAAATTCTACATATCAATATGTCTGGTCCTGGTCCATCAATAATGATTTATCTTTCGAGTTGGGCTGCTTTCTTGATTCACTTACTTCGATTATGTTAATCTTAATCACTACTGTTGGAATTTTAGTTCTTATTTATAGTGACAATTATATGTCTCATGATCAAGGCTATTTGAGATTTTTTGCTTATCTGAGTTTGTTCAATACTTCAATGTTGGGATTAGTTACTAGTTCTAATTTCATACAAATTTATATTTTTTGGGAATTGGTTGGAATGTGTTCTTATCTATTAATAGGTTTTTGGTTCACACGACCCCGTGCAGCAAATGCTTGTCAAAAAGCATTTGTAAGTAATCGTGTAGGCGATTTTGGATTATTATTAGGAATCTTGGGTCTTTATTGGATAAGAGGCAGTTTCGAATTCCAAGATTTGTTGGAACTATTCAATAACTTGATCTTTATTTCTAATAATCAGGGTCATTTCTTATTTCTTACTTTATGTTCCTTTCTTTTATTTTGTGGCGCAGTTGCTAAATCCGCGCAATTCCCCCTTCATATATGGTTACCTGATGCTATGGAGGGGCCTACCCCTATTTCGGCTCTTATACATGCTGCTACTATGGTAGCGGCAGGAATTTTTCTTGTAGCCCGCCTTCTTCCTCTTTTTATATTCATACCTTCCATAATGAATCTAATATCTTTAATAGGTATAGTAACAGTGTTTTTAGGGGCGACTTTAGCTCTTGCTCAAAAAGATATTAAGAGAGGTTTAGCCTATTCTACAATGTCTCAATTGGGTTATATGATGTTGGCTTTGGGCATGGGATCTTATCGAGCCGCTTTATTTCATTTGATTACTCATGCTTATTCGAAAGCATTGTTGTTTTTAGGATCTGGATCCATTATTCATTCAATGGAAGCTATTGTTGGATATTCTCCATATAAAAGTCAGAATCTTGCTTTTATGGGCGGTTTAAGAAAGCATGTGCCAATTACAAAAACTGCTTTTTTAATGGGAACGCTTTCTCTTTGTGGTATTCCCCCCCTTGCCTGTTTTTGGTCAAAAGATGAAATTATGAATGATAGTTGGGTGTATTCGTCACTTTTTGCATTAATAGCTTGGTCCACAGCTGGATTAACAGCATTTTATATGTTTCGAATCTATTTACTTACTTTTGAGGGACATTTGAGTATTTATTTTCAAAATTACAGTGGAAAAAAAAGTAGCTCATTTTATGGAATAAAATTATGGGGTAAAGAGGAGGAAAAAATGATTAACATCAATTTTCCTTTATTCTATTTATTAACAACCAACAATAACCAACAGACCTCTTTGTTTTGGAAGAAGCCATATAGAATGGGGAGTAAGGTAAAAAACGGGGCTCTTCTTACTATTACTAATTTTCAGGCTAAAAAGTATTTTTCTTATCCGCATGAATCGGATAATACTATGCTATTTCCTATCTTTGTATTGGTTTTATTTACTCTCTTTGTTGGAGTTATAGGAATTCCTTTCAATCAACAAGAAATTCATTTAGATATATTATCTAAATTGTTAACTCCATCTATTAATCTTTTACATCAAAATTCGAAAGATTCCGTGGATTGGTATAAATTTTTCACAAGTGCAACTTTTTCAGTTAGTATAGCTTTTTTTGGAATATTTACAGCATCTCTTTTATATAAGCCTTTTTATTCATCTTTACAAAATTTGAACTTATTTAATTCATTTGTGAAAAGGGGACCTAATAGAATAATTTTGGACAAAATAATCAATTTTTTATATGATTGGTCATATAATCGTGCTTATTTAGATACTTTTTATGCCATGTCCTTAAGAAAAGGTATAAGAGGATTATCTGAACTAACTCATTTTTTTGATAGGCAAGCAATTGATGGAATTATAAATGGGTTAGGCATTACTAGTTTTTTAGTAGGAGAAAGTATAAAATCGATAGGGGGAAGTCGCATTTCGTCTTATCTCTTATTCTATTTATTTTATGTCTTGATTTTTTTAGTAATTTACTACTTTTTGTTTTAATATTTAAGAATAATTAGTTGAGTTCATCTTTTCTTGTTTTTTCGGGGTGGGGGATTCTTATTTCCCCATCGCCTATTCCTATTTGTGTATTATATATTATTAATTTGCCTATTTGTGTGTTATAATAACTTGTTAGTGTTTTATTTCTATTTTCTATATTTTCTATATCGTATTTATTATCTATATAGTATTTATTATTATTATAGCAGAAGATATATATATATATAAGATCCTTAGTTTAGTCAAAATCAATGGGTTCTTGAAACCAATTGATGAAATTTGCATTTTGTAACTTTCTGAATCTGAAGTAGTATTACTCTGAATTACTCTATATCCTTCCCATAAACCCAATTGGGAAAGAGACCTTTTCCTATTTAGTGGATACACAAATAATGCCTCAATTTAATTTAAAGTGATAAAAAAATCCTATGTTTGTATGGGAAGATGAAGCAAGTCATTTTTTTCGAATTCTAAATTAGAAATCATTTTTTAAAGGATGGCCCTATTATGATAGGAATCAAAACTTTTTTACATTAGACATGTTTACGACAATCCAAAGCTATGCAAATTACATAAATTTTTTGAAATCCTTTGAAATCTGTAGATGCCATGTTTAAATTGTGAGACTCAAAACCATCTTTTTTATTCAGTGATTCATTCATCAAAATCATATTCTATGTAAATAAAATGAATTATTAACAAATGGAAATGATAAAGAACATTTTGTTTTGAGCTCTATTCATGAATGGAAGTCACAACTATTTAGTTTAGTTAGAACGAAAAAGTTCGATTTTAGTAAAACAGGAACTACAAAACTTCCGTTCTTGTTACTTTACTTTAGAAACTAGAAATTATTTATTAAATAAAATAAAAGGATAATAAAGATTCTTTTTTTAACCCTCCAACTTCTATTGAAATGAAATTAAACGAGTTTTTATTCATCAATTTGAAAGCTTCCTACAAAATCAATATTGCATTGGATTGACCCCTTCATTCAATCTCGACGGTTGAATATGAATAAAACATGAGTTATTATTATTTTGAGCAAGCCGCTATGGTGAAATTGGTAGACACGCTGCTCTTAGGAAGCAGTGCTAGAGCATCTCGGTTCGAGTCCGAGTAGCGGCATAGCGTCTTATAAAATCGGTAGACACGCTATTCTTAGGAAGCAGTGCTAGAGCATCTCGGTTCGAGTCCGAGTAGTGGCATAGCGTCTTATAAAAAAGGTATAATATAAGTACTATAATAAATAAAAAATTCCAAATTTCCATTTCATATAATAATAATCGAGAAACCTTCTCCTTTTTTCATAATCTTTATTTTATGATTTTTTCAATTTTAGAACATATATTAACTCATATATCCTTTTCGGTCGTTTCAATTGTAATTACAATTCATTTTTTAACTTTATTAGTCGATGAAGTTGTAGGACTATATGATTCATCAGAAAGGGGTATGATAGCTACCCTTTTCTGTATAACAGGATTATTAGTCACTCGTTGGATTTATTCGGGGAATTTTCCTTTAAGTAATTTATATGAATCATTAATCTTTCTTTCATGGAGTTTCTCCGTTATTCATATGGTTTCCTATTTTCATTTTAAAAAGCATAAAAATGCTTTAAGTGCAATAACCGCATCAAGTGCTATTTTTACCCAAGGCTTTGTTACTTCGGGTCTTTTAACCAAAATGCATCAATCCGCACTATTAGTACCTGCTCTCCAATCCCAGTGGTTAATGATGCACGTAAGTATGATGGTATTCAGCTATGCAGCTCTTTTATGTGGATCATTATTATCAGTAGCCCTTCTAGTCATTACATTTCGAAAAGTCATAAAGATTTTTAGCAAAAGCAATATTTTATTAAATACGGCATTTTCCTTTGGGGAAATTAAATACCTGAATGAGAGAAAGAATGTTTTACTAAACACTTATTTTATTTATTCTCGAAATTATTACAGGTATCAATTGGTTCAACAATTGGATTATTGGAGTTATCGTATTATTAGTCTCGGGTTTCTCTTTTTAACCATAGGGATTCTTTCGGGAGCAGTATGGGCTAATGAGGCATGGGGATCATATTGGAATTGGGATCCCAAGGAAACTTGGGCATTTATTACTTGGACCATATTCGCGATTTATTTACATACCCGAACAAATAAAAATTTGGAAGGTGTAAATTCTGCAATTGTGGCTTCCGCGGGCTTTCTTATAATTTGGATATGCTATTTTGGGGTCAATCTATTAGGAATAGGTTTACATAGCTATGGTTCATTTCGATTAACATCGAATTGAATGAAAAAATACATAACATAAGAAATTGAATGAAAAAGCATAACAAATACAAACATAGGACAGCATGCTATATACATAACATAAGAAAACTTCATTTTAACCGCTAAGAAAAGAATCTTTTGAATCAAGTACAAGTAGCGGAGTGATTCAAAAGGTTCTCACAGAGGCCTTTCGCCTTATTTTATTCCATTATTAAAGCTGAATATGACCCTAAGAAAAAAAATGATTTTTTTTCACCCCTTACTTTTCAAATGGTTTTCAAAAAAATACTAGAATTTCTTTTTTTGATTCTAAGGGGAATCTTGAAAATCATTAGAAAAAAAAGAAAAATACTAGAATAGAATTTCTTTTTTGGATTGTAAAGGGAATCCTTTTGATTTTGCAAATGATTTGAAAAATCGTTTGCAAAATCATTTTAAAGATACTAGAATTTCTTTTTTCATAAAACCTATCTATAAAAATAATTAGCTAGAATAGCTTCGACTTTCTCACCCGATAGTGAGAAAACGAAATCCGGATAAATACCAATACCTATTACGGGTAGAAAGATAGAGATCGAAACAAATAACTCTCTTGGTCCAGAATCAAAAAAATAGGAGTTTGGAGCATTAAATAGCTTGTATCCGTAGAACATTTGACATGACATAGATAATAAATAAATAGGAGTTAATATCATTCCACTTGCCATTACAAAAAGAATGAATATTTTTGGCATTAAAAAAGATTTTTGACTACTAATTATTCCAAAAAAGACTATCAATTCTGCAACAAAACCACTCATGCCCGGTAATGCAAGAGAAGCCATCGATAAGATACTGAACATCGTAAACATTTTTGGAATTGGAAGAGCCATTCCGCCCATTTCGTCGAGATAAACAAGACGTATTCTATCATAACTCGTTCCTGCCAAGAAAAAAAGTGCAGCGCCAATAAATCCATGAGATATTATTTGTAAAAAGGCTCCGTTGAGTCCCGTATCGGTTATAGAGCCAATTCCTATAATTATGAAACCCATATGAGATACAGAGGAATTGGCTATTCTTTTTTTTAAATTACGTTGACCAAGAGATGTTGAAGCTGCATAAATTATTTGCATTGTGCCTACTATCATCAACCAGGGAGAAAATATAGAATGAGCATGGGGTAATAATTCCATATTGATCCGAACTAATCCATATGCTCCCATTTTTAATAAGATTCCGGCTAGAAGCATACAAGTACTATAATGTGCCTCCCCATGGGTGTCTGGTAACCATGTATGTAAGGGTATAATCGGTGATTTGACAGCAAAAGCAATAAGAAATCCAATATAGAATATTATTTCCAGTGCGAGAGGATACGATTGATTAGCTAATGTTTCAAAATTGAATGTTGGGTCATTAGAACCATATAAACCGATACCCAAAACCCCTACTAATAGAAAAATGGAACCTCCCGCAGTGTACAAAATAAACTTTGTAGCTGAATACAGGCGTTTCTTTCCCCCCCACATAGATAGAAGTAGATAAACAGGAATTAATTCTAACTCCCACATGATGAAAAAAAGTAAAAGGTCTCGAGAAGAAAATGATCCTATTTGACCACTGTACATTGCTAACATCAGGAAATGGAATAGTCGGGAATCCCGAGTAACTGGCCAAGCCGCTAAAGTAGCTAAAGTTGTTATAAATCCTGTCAGTAAAATAGGTCCTATAGAAAGTCCATCTATTCCCAATCTCCAGTAAAAATCAAAAAAATTGATCCATTTATAATCTTCCGCCAGCTGGATTAATGGATCGTCCAATTGGAAATGATAACAAAATACATAGGTCATTAGAAGTAGTTCTAAGGTGGATATAGAAATGGTATACCACCTAATTAGCTTATTTCCTCTATGAGGAAGAAAGAAAATTAAAGAGCCCGCAGATATTGGCAAAACTACAATTATTGTTAACCAAGGAAAAGAATTCGTGGTAAAGACAAGATACACTTGGACCAGAAAAACCCGCGCTCGAAAATAGAATCTTTATGATTTTTTTTTCGAGTACGGGTTTTTTCAGTAAAAAAAGAAAATGTATTCAAAATGTATTCAAGTGGGTTTTACGGAACATATCAATAAGCTAGACCCATACTTCGAGTTGTTTCATGCCATAAATAAACTCGAACACTCAAGAAATCCGTTGGACAGGCAGATTCACATCTCTTACAACCAACACAATCTTCTGTTCTTGGGGCGGAAGCAATTTGTTTAGCTTTGCATCCATCCCAAGGTATCATTTCTAACACATCGGTGGGGCACGCTCGGACACATTGGGTACACCCTATGCATGTATCATAAATTTTTACTGAATGTGACATGGGATCTATGAATTTTTGAACGTTATCAAATTTCGATCTAGTAAACTTGTAAATGAATCATATATTTAAACGCCAGATGAATCAACGATTTACCAGAAATTTTCTAATCAATTGACTTCTGGATCAGCTCATGAGAAGTGGCTAAGATACTTTGATTTCTTACGTTTTCATAAATAGAATCTAGATTCTACCATATTCTACATGCTAATTCAAAGTGGTGGATATTCTAATTTTGATTATTATTCCTACTTATTCAATAAAGTCGATTGATTGATACGCGTTGATTTTCTGTTACGATAAATTGACGAAACAATAGCCAATCCAATAGCTGCTTCAGCGGCTGCAATAGCTATAACAAAAATTGAGAAAATATCTCCCTTTAACTGGCGACTATCAAAAAAATCAGAAAATGTTACAAAATTGATATTAACTGCATTCAATATAAGTTCAAGACACATAAGAGCCCTAACCATGTTTCGACTCGTGATTAATCCATAAATACCGATAGAAAATAAATAGGCACTCAAAACAAGTACATGTTCGAGCATCATTGACCAACTCCTTATCAATGTCGGTTCATTTCAATATGAACAATAATTCAACAGATTCGAGATTGACTAGAATAGAACAAGTACGGAACAAAAGAATGTATTGAAAATAGATCAAATAAAAGAATCTCCCTTTTAGACATGAACAGTATTCAAATAGAATTTTTGTGAAATAGGTGGGATAACATAGAAGAAAGTGAAATTTTGATTGTTTGCTGTTGCTAGTTATAATGATTTATTACTGACGAGCCACAGCAATTGCGCCTATCAAACCAACTAAAAGAATTATTGAAATCAGTTCAAATGGAAGAAAAAAATCTGTTGATAAATGAATTCCAATTTGTTGACTATTACTTATCAAATCTTGTTCTATAAGTTGGTTTGATCTTGTAGTCCAAATAATCCCGTACCATGACGTATCGAAAATGGTAGTAATTAGCGAAAGAAGAATACTTGTACAAACCAGTGAAGTAACCCCATCCCCAACGATCGACAGATTCAAATCCTTGTAATATTCTGAACCATTCATGAACATGACAGCAAATATGATTAAAACATTTATGGCTCCTACATAAATAAGGAGCTGGGCAGCGGCTACAAAATGAGAATTTGAAAGAATATAGAATAAGGATATACAAACAAGAACCAATCCCAACGAAAAGGCAGAATAAATTGGATTGGTAAGTAATACTACTCCCAGTCCCCCTAATATAAGACCCGATCCCAGTAAAACTATAAGAAAATCGTGTATTGGTCCAGGCAAATCCATTATATGTAAAATAGGAGATAAATTGAAATGCTTTTCATGATCTTATTGACCCGACCGGGAAAAAAATAAAGGTTTTTTTGATTTTCATTTTATGATAGGTTCCTAATAATTACGACTCTATTGATAGATTTTTAATAAAAAAGTCGAAATTCTCATCAACCAATGAATTTCTAGTTGAATTTTTCATTATTGGCCAAACAAAGAGAAAGACCTTATCTCATTCTTTTAATTGAAACCAAAACTGAACCTTAAGAATTGGTAATTTCTCTTTATTTAATAGAATAGGGCGGTTACCTACTCAGTTTTTCTTTGAGGCGAATTCCAAATTGTTCGAATTGTATAATCATCAATTACTGATATTGGTAAACGGCCCAAAGCAATTTGATTATAATTCAACTCGTGACGGTCGTAAGTAGAAAGTTCATATTCTTCAGTCATCGATAAACAATTTGTTGGACAATACTCAACACAGTTACCACAAAATATACAAATTCCGAAATCAATACTGTAATTAAGTAATCGTTTTTTTCGAATATCAGTTTCAAATTTCCAATCAACAACAGGCAGATCTATAGGACATACACGAACACATACTTCACAAGCAATACATTTATCAAATTCGAAATGGATTCGGCCGCGGAAACGCTCCAATGTGATTAATTTTTCATAAGGATATTGAATAGTTACAGGCAAACGATTTGCGTGGGATAAGGTAATCATGAAACTTTGACCAATGTACCTTGCTGCTCGTACTCTTTGTTGACCATAATTCATGAACCCAGTTACCATAGGGAACATATCAGGAATCTATATGAATAGTTTTATCTTCGTTTCTTTCTCTTGTTTGAACTTGAACCAAGTCTATTATATTCGTTTGTTATTTACAGTGAAAAAAGTTGAAAAGAGGTTGTTAATAATAGATTACCGAGAGAAATTGGTAAAAGAAATTTCCATCCAAGATTTAAAAGTTGGTCCATTCTTAACCTAGGTAAAGTCCATCTTGTTGTGATAGAAATAAACAAGAACAAATAAGTTTTAGCTAATGTAATAAAGATACCAATTGTAGTTCCAAAAATTTCATCCACTTTATTTATTTCAAATAGCTCAGGAACAAATATGTATGGAATGGAAATATTCCAACCACCCAAGTAAAGAACCGTTACAAATAACGAAGAAAGTAATAGATTTAGATAGGAAGCAACATAAAATAAACCAAATTTAATACCCGAATATTCGGTTTGATAACCTGCTACTAATTCTTCCTCCGCTTCTGGTAAATCAAAGGGTAATCTCTCGCATTCGGCTAGGGCAGAAATTAGAAAAACGATAAATCCTATAGGCTGACGCCACAAATTCCATCCCCAAAAACCATATTTTGACTGCGCCTCAACTATATCAACTGTACTTGAACTGTTAGATAATCATAGTCGGTGATAACATCACTGTTCCCACCGCTATTCCAGAACCGTACATGAGGTTTTCGCCTCATACGGCTCCTCGTGGGTCAAAAAGAAATCTAAGGACCAGATCAGTATTATTTACTATTTAGCTTGCTATGGTTGTAGAATAGAAAGAGTCAAAATCTATTTGAGGGTCCAAAATTATACCAATGGAATTCCGTCTGCTATACTCTAAAATAATAATAAATAAAGGCGCTTCCGAATTGATCTCACCCGTTAATAATTTGACTTTGTTGAGTAATAACTTAATCTTTAAATAAAAAACTCCTTGCAGAAATATCAATAAATAGTTTATTTCAACCCATCATTTTCGATTACGAAAAGGAATTAGACGCTCCATTAGCTAATGAATCATGAGACAAATTAGATCTCTCTAAATCTATGCTAAATATATGAAAAAGACGGAATAAAAAAGATTTCTTTTTCTCTTGTTTGTTTTTCGTTCCTATTCTTCTTTCTTATAAAACCGATATAAGAGAAGGGGGCTAAAACTCAAATAAAAAATAAAGGATTATTTCGTTCCTGATAGTCATTGCTTTAATGGGTGGATAGGAGCATACTCTGGATCGGAATCGCGGGAAGTACTGCCTTATCATTTCTACCAATTTAAAGCCCCAATTAGTATTCTTGTTATGTTATGCAGAAATATCTTTTTAGAAAATTTCCATAATCTCCATTACCAATCCTTTGTGCATTTTTGTGTTCCTAATCATCCACTCATTTTTTTGTTCAATCGCCCGTTTCGTTTGATAATACATGTATGGTAGGTAATTCATACAAAGGATAGTGAAAAGGCCATACGGTTGATCTTTTGATTTTGAGCCCGCTTCAAGTTGGGTTGTCTAAAAAACCAGTCTTGGGGTAAAGGACCTCTTCCGCTTATGTTTATTTCCACTTAACTCTTGTCTTGTACATAGGAAATGAGACTCTATTTTTTTTACTGCAAATTGATAAGCTGCTTTCTTTCACTCATATATAACTATCCAATTTACTTTATCAACCAAAAGGATAATAAATAATATCTATTCAATTCGTTCAACTTGTTTTCTAGAGCGAAAGAAAAGAATGAATAGGGAAAAGAAAGAAAAGTTTGTATTTCAACGAATCGCACGTAGAGATATTGATAAAACACATAAAGTTAATGGTATTTCATAACTAATCGATTGAGCAGCAGCTCGTAAACCACCTAAAAAGGAATATTTATTATTTGATCCGTATCCTGACATAAGAAGGCCAACAGGGGCAATACTTGAAATGGCAATCCATAAAAAAATACCGATATTGAGATCAGCTAAAACAAGTTGATAGCTAAAAGGAATTACTAAAAAACTTAGTAAAATTGATATGACTGCTATAGATGGTCCAATACTGAATAAACGGGTATTTCCTCTAGCTGGAAAAAGATTCTCTTTGAAAAGCAGTTTTGTCCCATCTGCTAAAGCTTGAAGAATTCCCAAAGGACCGGCGTATTCAGGCCCAATACGTTGTTGTATTCCTGCGGATATCTTTCTTTCTAACCATACAATTACCAGTACGCCTATTGTGATCCCCAATACAAGAGTCAAAATAGGGACAAAGATCCATACGATTCCATAGACCTCTTTGAAAAATTCCAATCTGGAAAAAGAATTAATATCTTGTACTTCTATTTCTGTTGTATAAACTCTCATTTCAACGATCAACTTCTCCCATAATGATATCTATGCTACCTAGTATCGTCATAATATCAGCCAATTTCATTCCTTTAACTAACTGAGGAAGAATTTGCAAATTGATAAAACCCGGCGGGCGAATTTTCCATCTCCAAGGAAAACAACTTTTGTCCCCTATTAGAAAAATTCCCAATTCTCCCTTTGGGGCTTCAACTCTCACATAAAGTTCTTGCTTCGGCAATTCAAATGTGGGAGAAGGTTTTTTACTAATGAATCGATATTCAAAATCATTCCATTCTGGATCCCTTTCTCTATCAAAGCATCGGATTTCTAAATTCTCATAGGGACCCCCTGGAATTCCTTCCAGGGCCTGTTGAATTATTTTTATGGATTCCGTCATTTCACTGATTCGGACTAAATAACGAGCTAATGAGTCTCCTTCTTTTTGCCACTGGATTTCCCAATCAAATTCGTCGTAACACTCATAATGATCAACTTTACGAAGATCCCATTGTATTCCAGATGCTCGTAGCATCGGTCCGGATAAACCCCAATTTATTGCTTCTTCTCCACTAATAATGCCTACTCCTTCAACTCGTTCTAAAAAAATGGGATTTCGCGTAATAAGCTTTTGATATTCAACAACTCCTGTTAAAAAATAATCGCAGAAATCCAAACATTTATCTATCCAGCCATAAGGCAGATCGGCTGCTATTCCTCCGATACGAAAATAATTATGCATCATTCTCATCCCGGTCGCAGCTTCGAATAGATCATATACTAATTCTCTTTCTCGGAAAATATAGAAAAAAGGGGTCTGTGCGCCAATATCCGCCATAAAAGGTCCAAGCCATAACAGATGAGAAGCTAGACGACTTAACTCCAACATAATGACTCTGATATAGCTCGCTCTTTTAGGCACTTGAATATTTCCCAATTGTTCTGGTCCATTTACGGTTATTGCTTCTGTGAACATAGTAGCTAAATAATCCCAACGTGTTACATAAGGTAAAAATTGTATAATTGTTCGGTTTTCCGCAATTTTTTCCATTCCTCTGTGTAAATAACCTAATATTGGTTCGCAGTCAACAACATTTTCACCGTCTAGGGTAACGATGAGACGAAGAACACCGTGCATTGATGGGTGGTGAGGTCCCATATTGACTATCATAAAGTCTGTTTCTGTAGCTGGTCTATTCATAAGTTTTTCCTCGATTCATTCTTACATGAATTGCTGAAAACGAAAAGAAGTTTATCAAAATTCTCAAGATCCAATAAATGAAAAAACTAAGTCAAAATTTTCAAATTAATGATTTTTTGACTCCCGAATATCCAACTCACTAATTAATTCTTTATAGCGTACTCGATTTTTCTTTGATAAGTAAGACAGCAGCCGTTGACGTTTTCCCAGAATTTTTCGTAGACCTCTCTGAGATGAATAGTCTTTTCTGTGCAATTCAAAATGGGAAGTAAGTCTTCGTATCTTATTGGTGAAACAGATTATTTGAAATTCAACAGACCCCCGCTTTTCTTCTTTTTTTTCTTGAAAAATAACTGAGATGAATGAATTTTTTACCATAAAACAAAATCTTATCCCCTTTTATAATTTAGAATTTTTTGATGTGAATTTGATTGATTAGTAATAATAATATTAGTCATTTTGATATACAGAAGGACCTTAAGTTCATTATAAACTTCCTACTTTTTTTATAAAAAAAATGAATGAACAAAATCTTCTTATCTTTTTTTTGTATTCCTATACAAATAAAATAAGAAGATTTTATTCATTCATTTATAGATCTAATTGATAATATGTATGTCATTAAATTAGTATCCTCTTTCAAGATGGAATGTAAGACAATCCTCGCGTCTATCTATTTGTTTTCATATAGCCGACATATTACCTAATAATATATGTATATATGGCAAAATTAATGTAAATGGACTTGTAACTACCAAATTGTCAACCGTGGTGGATACATATGTATCCTGAGGATACTGAAACGACTGCCATTATTAGTATTAAACCAATATCGATTCATACAAGCTAAATCTTCTAGTCGATAATTGGGCCAAAGAAAGAACTTCATTTTAATTAGTTTCTTTTTCTCGATACCGAGATATTTGCCTCTATTTAAAACTTGACCACAGTTTTTTACCTGATTGCAAAATACTGGATTTCTATGTAGATCATTTATCTCGCTTTTTTTTAAAAAATATAGAATTCGCAATTCTCTACGGCCTTTAGGGGATAAAATAGTTTCAGGAACAAAGAAATCATAATGATTTTTGTCTCTATTTTTAGTCATTTTTTGATGTCTTAAAATGGATTCATCAATTTGATTCTTATCAACATATTCTAGATATTGTGGATTCCTTTGGTATTTATTCTTATGAACCAAAAAAAGACCTATGGTTTGATATAGAATCAATTGTCCATCGTTTTTTATAGACAGATAAGCCGGTTCGAGAATCAATACCCCGCCTGTACTTAATTCTTTAAGAGTGCGCCTATTTATAGTCCAAATATCCACAGTCAGTGCTCCCCGTTTAAGATAGGATATAGCAACGTTCTTTGGATTTCTCAATCTAATCAGGAAACAATAGACTTTAATATTATCGATCATTTTTTTATTTACCCTTTCCCTCCTAAATTGAAAATGCAAATACCCTTGTAGGAAGTAATAAAGCTCCATGACTTCGGGGCTCGTGTCGGGCTTTTTTTTTCTACGTTTTTTTTTGTCTGATCTACCTCCATTTTCATCTGATAGAGGATCCCCTTCCCCTTGGTCTAGAAGATCTTTTTCTTCTTGATTTCCATTCTCGAATCTAAGAATTCTTTTTTCATTTGATTCTATCAAAGGGTTCCTTTCAGTAATGTTTTGATTAATGCTTTCATTTCCATTAAAGTTGGAAAGAAGTAATTTTATTGGTATGATCCCCGGTTTAATCTTATATGCATTATATAGTGGCACAAATTCTGGGAAGAACCAAAGTTCTAGTTCTGGATTCAATATAAGACGATTTACTATTTCTTCATTCATTCCCATCCAATCAAAGAAGGGTCTTTTTTTTTTGAATCGGTTGATTTTTTGATTTTTAGAAATTGATAAATAAAAAGGACCTCTCTTAATTTTTTTATTCTTGGTGCCGGTATTGAGCCAGTAATAAAGCTCGACCTTATTATTTCTAAGGCAAAAATCAATCTTACAAAATTTTCTATCTGGAAATTTCTCCTCAGCCATAATATCATTTTCTCCTAGATAATTATAAATAGGTAGCCCACCTGACATATCAAAAAATTTGCGTCTATCTATCTTGTAATTATCAAAAATCTCTTCTTTACTATTTATTTGTAATGGTGATCTATAAATATATGAGTCTTTCTTCTCTTCATAATTAATAGATTTATATGAGAAAAAATCATGTCTATGATGTTTTTTAAAATTAGATGATTTTTTATATTCTTGATTCAGTAATGAATCAGGTTCGAAATCATTTTGTTTTTCATCATGAATGAATCTTTCTTTTTCATATGAGTCCCATTTGTTAAAATCGTTTTTTTGAGTCATACAGTGTTGATTGACTTTATTTCGCCATTTTTCTGGTACTAATTTAAGCCAGCTAATCTGAGATAAATCATATTGATAATGCCCCCTTAACCAGTTTTTCCATTGATTCCTTTCAGAATGCCAAAAGTCTTTATGTCTCAATCCAGAATGAAATATTCCCTCTTTCCGAAAAAAATCCTTTATTTCATTTTTAAGAAAAAGAGATGTTTCATGATATTGAAGGATAGGCTTGAATTTATAGAAGTTAATAACTCGAGTTTGCGATATTTTGTAAAATACATATGCTTGCGAGAAGGAGTTAGAAAAAGTGGTTGAATTCGTATTTTGAATATTATCAAGGGAATTTTTTTTAGTTAAAATAAAGTGAATTTTTTTTTTATTTCTTTTCTTAATTCTTTTTTCAGTTTCTTTCTTATTGGAAATGGATTTTTCGATAATTTTTTTTCTTGATTCAATAAAAAGTTGTGCATTGGTTCTTGCAATATTAATGATACATAGAAAAAAATCTATGTATATTTTTTCCATGAAAAATTTGATAAAAAAAGAAAATTTACGGATTAATCGAGTATTTCTTCTTTTTAATATTTGAGAAAATCTTTTTAATGATTCTAATTTTTTATTAGAATTAATATTTTTTTCTTGAGTTAGAAATCCATTTTTCTTCTCATTTAGAATTCTTTCTAGTTTATTGTTGATTGTGCTTGTTCTCTCAGTCAGATCTTTCATTTTTTTTTCTGTCGGTGAAAAATTTGTGCATTCTGTATATCGAATTTGAATAGGTGATTCACGAATCATCTGATTATTCATTATAGAATCGCCGGTTTTAGTTTCACCCAATTCGTAGTTTTTGATGCTCCATTTTTTTATTATTTCTTTTGACACCTTTCGAAGAAATTTTGCTCGTTCTTTAAAAACATTAAAAACTATAAAAGACTTATTTTTTAATAATTTTTTCACTTTTTTTTTCAGTTCTTTAAAAATAGGTCCAAAAAACGAGGGCCCTTTTCGTTTTCGAGGGATACCGAAAGGACGGTCAGTTTCCAGTCCAGCAACTGTTAAAAAACAAAAATCATTTTTTTGCGCTTTCTGTGTTTTCGAGGGTTTTAACTTAGATCGGTGCCAAGGTTTCAGGTAAAAAGGAAATAAGATTTTTATCTGCATACCGTCTGTTAACCAGTTTTTTGGAAATTCTTTCTCGGATAATTCAACACCATTATAAGTGCATTTAATATGTATTTCTCGATTCCAATCCTTGAAGTCTTCGGACCATTCGGGAACTTGAAATAATAAAATACGCGCAATATTCTTAGCTATTATTAATGAAGGTAATCGAATATATTTTCGAAAAATTGATTGGCCTACTAAGAAAAAACCTCTTACTGCTTGAGCATATGAAATGTTATCCCAAGTTTCTGCTATTTCTAGTCGTAGTCTTTCTGCGTCTTGGTATTTTTCAACTTTTTTTCTTTCTTTTGTATAATCAGAGATTTGTAATTCTTTTCTTTTTTTACCCATCAAATTTTGAAAAATTCCTTTCATCCGTCCGAAAATATCAAAAGACAAAAGGCGAATATCAGAAGCCAAAAGGCGTCTGTCTAGTATGGCCAAAAGATAAAAAAGGGGTCTGCCCATTTTGCCAAACAAAGCCAAAAGGCGTCTGTCTATTCTGTCCACAAAAAGAGGGGAATGTGGCTTTGGTTGATAGAGTTGGTAAATAACCATTTTACGCCTTTGGGCACGCATAGAACCTTTTATTATACTTCGACGAAAATCCGAATATGGTAAATAACGTATCCAAATCATTTCGCCTAATGGATCAGGCTCATTAAGATCTTCGCTATCATCAAAAATCACCAGAAACTTGTATTTTCTTAAACGAATTTGAGAATCCGTTTCTACCTTGTCCTCGTGGTTTT